GAGATAAATAGTCCTTTTTGTGCAATTCCAGATGTAAGGAAAGTCTTCGTATCTTATTGGTAAAACGGAATACTTGAAATTCAACAGATCCCTGGTTTTCTTCCTTTTCTTTTTGTGAAATAACGGAAATAAATGAATTTTTTACCATAAACCCCCTTTTTTTACAAATATGTATTTATTTAGAATAATGTATTTAATCGATTATTGAACCCTATAGAATTAAGACAAAATGAAGAGAATAGAATGTTCGTATAATAAATAATATTGTATAAATTATACAATATTATTATAAGATTTTTTTGAATTATTCGATTCGGATTATCTTCTAAACCTTACTATGAACGACAAAGTATAGCACTAACAGAAACCTTATTGCCTTACTCGCTACACACGACGACGGCTTGATGAATACGCTGTCATCGAAACCGAAATAAGGGGGTTTAAGCTGTACTACTGTCATTTTCATTTCTTTTTCACAATAGCCTCTTCTATCTGCTGCTCAGTATATAGAGGAGCTCCCGTGTCAAATACTTTCATTCCTATCATTAGACGACGATATGAAGACAATCTAGCTCTAGGTATAGCTAGAGATTGTCTCCTAGTAATGCCAGTACTTCACAACGCACATTAATTGGTTGACCGACAGTATCTCGACCTTGAACTAACAGAACGTTATAAACCTTAGGCATCTTGTCCGCCGGAAAGGCTACATCTAGTACCGGATCAATGATTTGAACGAGATGACCCTGGTTTTTTTCAAGCACAGAATCCCCAGGACCAGAAGGAATAGGCTTTTTGCGAATTTTATCCATAACATGTTGAATCGTATACATAATACGATGGTTTAGATCGATCTTAACCGGATGATTATGTCATGATTTTAACGTCAAAGTAATTGCCACACGATTCCAAATTAAGATGCCAATTATTTTTATTTGGTATACACAAATTTTGGAATCTTTTAGAATAATAATAGAATATTTTCTAATAATACTATACTAATAGAGAGTATGGTAGAAAAAACGATTCATATATTTCTTTCTACCATACTATCAGATCGGATTGAATACTGCCGATTCTAGTGGAATCCTAATTTTATGTGATAAAATTAATCAATCCAATTTTCAATTGGATTCGGATAGGGATACAAAAGAATAGTCCATTTTTTCATTTTCAAAAGCTAAAAATTGGAATCGAAAATGAAGAAGATTTTCTTGATTCATTTTTAGATCTAATTGATACGTCATTGGATTAGTCTCCTATATTAGAATCAGATGTAAGACAAGTCATATGTACATCTGTTTGCTTTCAGATACCAGATATGGTACAGGATATATAGGAAAAATGTATCATCAACTAATTTTCAATCGTGGTTACATGTATATCCTAACCATACTGAACCGACTGCCATTATTAGTATCAAACCAATAGCGATTCATATAAGCTAAATTTTCGAATCGATAATTAGGCCAAAGAAAAAATTTTCATTTTAGGACTTGATCTCTATATTGACCACAATATTCTCCCTTGCTCTCATTGCTAAATATTCGATTTCTATCCACACTATACCCAGCCCAGTTTTTAAATAGAAACAATTTCGAATTCTCAATTCTCTACGACGTCTAGACGATAAAAAATTTTCAGGAATAAGCAAATCATAATGATTGATGTAGAGATTCCCAGTTTGTCTTCGATAACGGCATTTAATTATCTTCTTCAAATAATACAAATCATTCGAGTCATCGGAATAATATGGTTTCTCTTGGTATCTTTCATTAGTTTGCCGCTTACTCCTATGAAGTAATTAACTAGCTATGATTTGATACATAATAAACTGGCTATTATTTGTTACAGACAGACGAAGGGGTTCGACACACATCAGCCCCCGCTTACTCCAGATTTTAATACCCTCGCTCTGCGGTCGCGTTAGTCCCTTCACATTGATTTTTTTCCTTTCAATAGCGTATGAAAAAAAGTCCAGTGGATCTTTCAGCTTAAACAGCGTATTATATGCGAACATAGTTCTTAGCCCTACGTATTCCTCGAGAACAGTTGGGTGCCTTTGAAAAAAGAACAACTCTTGCAGGATCTCTTTCCTTTTCAAGTTCTCTCGGCCTATCTTGTACCTGTACTTATCAGCAAATTTTGGGGGGTTTGGTACATCATTTAAACTTTCTCTAAGAAATTTTCGAGTATATTTATCGTATTCGGTTTCCTTTATAGAATTTCTTGACCTACGCATGAAGGAAAAAAACGTAGCGTCCCCCGCTAGTGGTTTTTCCTTTTTCGTTTTTTCTTCCTCTTTCTTTCTCTTTTTAAGATTTTTATATTTCGTTTTTCTATAAGATCCCCTTTTGTTTCTATAAAAAGGAAAAGTCAAGAAAAGCAATTTGCTTGGTATAAACCACGACTTAGGTTTATATGCATTAAAAAATAGTACCAATTGTGGGAAGAACCAAGGTTCCAGATTCGATATAGGAGTATCTTCATTCATTTCCAT